GTTGAGATCTCATTCCTATATTATGAATATAATAGTAATAATTATTTATTATTAGGGATGGGGTAAATAACAAGATTCATAAATAAGACAGTAATGCAGGGATTTATTGAGATTCTCAAATTTGAGCGATACTTATTTCTTTTTTCTTTCATATAAGCCCAACCAAGTGGGACCGCGAAAAAAGAATATGAAAGGAAATGAAGAAAAAAGAAATATCAAAGAAAATACAAAGAAACGAGCCGGATTCCATATTGTAATGGATCTGAGATGAATTTAGACTATTCTCCCACCCCAGAACTTCCCTTGACTAGATTTTTTGGTCTTTCACTAATTGAACCATTCGAAGATTATTATTCAAGTATTAATATTCTTTTTGGAAAGGGAAAAAAGGGAAACAAAATAGAACAATTCATTTTATTTAATACTTTATATACACAGAGATCTAAACCGCCAATAAAGAAATGAGTATCTATCCCCCAAATTCATTAAAATACATATGGGTGTATGATACTCATACAAAAGAATCATGTGTCAGGAACCAGATTTGAACTGGTGACACGAGGATTTTCAGTCCTCTGCTCTACCGGCTGAGCTATCCCGACCATTCTTAACTCATCATAGTCATTTTATGAGATTACTTGAATCTATGTCAACTAAACAAAAAGAATGATAATTAGAGAGTTAAGAAGGCCTTTTGGGGATAGAGGGACTTGAACCCTCACGATTTACAAAGTCGACGGATTTTCCTCTGACTATAAATTTCATTGTTGTCGGTATTGACATGTCGAATGGGACTCTATCTTTATTCTCGTCCGATTCATCAGATCTTCAAAAGATCTATCAGACTGTGGTGGAGAGAATGATTTCATGAATGAATATTCCATCTTTTTTTCAATCTGAAATTGATTTGATTCAAATCTTTCATTCACATTTGTTAGAAAAATATTCACAAATAGAGATTTGGAGTTTTCATTAATCAATTCAAAGATCCTTTCTAGAATTAGAATGTAAGGTAAGTATTCCTTTACTAGTGCGAAAGGAAATGTCGTCAACTCCACCATTTGTTAGAACAGCTTCCATTGAGTCTCTGCACCTATCCCTTTTTTCTCGCTTTATTAACTCTTTGATTTGTTTTCGGAAAACAGGATTTAGCTCAGGATTGCCTATATGTGAATTCCGGGGTTTCTCTGAATTTGAAAGTTCTCACTTAGTAAGTTTCCGTACCAAGGCTCAATTCAATTAAGTCCGTAGCGTCTACCAATTTCGCCATACCCCCCTTTTTTTATTTGAGATTGATTGGGATACTTTTTTATTTATATTATTTCTATTATGAGAATTAAATACCGAAACTGTTGAATTCAGTAGATACCGACTCCTATATTGAAAAATGTTTCTCCCCGTTTGATTGATTTTATTTTATCCATATCGAATATCCATATTTGGTCGAATCAGAAATTATTCTATTATTTTCGTATTCGCAATTCAACATACAACCCTATATACCACATATAGATCTATTTTATGCGTCCCCTCTTCTATCACCTTTTGATGCAATTAGGAATACTCGAACGGTCGATTTTTTTCGTCTGGGTTTTTTTCTCTTTCCGAATAAAAATCTTTCATTTAGTATTATATATAGATATAGATAATAGATTAAATAATAAATCCATTTATTAATTTAGAATCAAACATTCATTTAGGAATTTAAATATTTATATTTTTTGATTCTATCTAATGAAATAGAAATTCGATAGAAATAAAGAATCGAAAATACTCAAAAAAATGAATAAAAATGAAATTAAAGTATTTAAAGAAAATGGTAGGTATTTGAATTAAAAACTGAAAAAAAAAATATTATTATACTAATAATTAAGATAAAGATATTGTTTTATTGATAAACATAATATATTCTATTAACTATTAATCCCGATTTTCAAATTGTTATGTTCTTTATTTTATGTACCAGAATATCCAATAAATATTGGATATTCTATATTTTTCTATGTTCCTATTAATTTAATTATGTTACGACATACTAATTCTTATGTTATGAATAACTAATAACTAAGATCCCAGTACAGGAATTTATAAAATTCCTATACATGCACAATTTCTGTTGTGCGAGCCTGCTTAGCTCAGAGGTTAGAGCATCGCATTTGTAATGCGATGGTCATCGGTTCGATTCCGATAGCCGGCTTTTTTATATTTGTTTTTTACTTAATTGAGAATGCCTTTATTATTTATTATATATTTATATTCTTTATTTTATATATTTATTTTAGCAATAAATTGAGGGAATTAAATCTCTGTAGAACAAACCGAGAAAAGAACCTACTTTTTCTATTTTCTATATACAATAAAATAAGGTTCGAACGGCGATATAATTCATCTAATTCTTCGTTGTAGTACAATATTTTAGTGGATTTCGCTTCATTTATCATATTTGTTATTTAGTTTAGTTTTAACTTTGATTTATAAGATTTTCTATTTTCAAAAAAGGAGTCTTTATTTATGTCACGTTACAAAGGGCCTCGTTTTAAAAAAATACGTCGTCTGGGAGCTCTACCAGGACTAACTAATAAAAGGCCTACAGTCGGAAGTGAACTTAAAAACCAATCGCGCTCCAGTAAAAAATCTCAATATCGTATTCGTTTAGAAGAAAAACAAAAATTGCGTTTTCATTATGGTATTACAGAACGACAATTAATAAAATACGTTCATATCGCCGGAAAAGCGAAAGGGTCAACCGGTCGGATTTTACTACAATTACTTGAAATGCGCCTGGATAACATACTTTTTCGATTGGGTATGGCTTCAACTATTCCTCAAGCCCGGCAATTAATTAACCATAGACATGTTTTAGTTAATGGTCGTATAGTAGATATACCAAGTTATCGTTGCAAACCTGAAGATATTATTACAGCGAAGGATGAACAAAAATCTAGAACTCTGATTCAAAATTATCTTGATTCAGCCTCCCGTGAAGAAGTGCCAAACCATCTGACTCTTCACCCCTTCCAATATAAAGGATTAGTAAATCAAATAATAGATAATAAATGGATTGGTTTGAAAATAAATGAATTGCTGGTTGTAGAATATTATTCTCGTCAGACTTAAGCCTAACTAAAATTAAAAGGTTTTTATTCAAATATTTTCTGCTATTCATGGATCATAGACACGGATATAGGAATATTTTCGTTCCTTGCCCGCTTTTTCCACTATTTTATTTTCTACATATTACATAAAGAAAATTGGAGTAGCGATATCCATTGTTACTTGAAACATTGGGGTCAGTAACATCGATTAATTTAAAAGTGCGGAAAGAGAGGGATTCGAACCCTCGGTAAACAAAAAGCCTACATAGCAGTTCCAATGCTACGCCTTGAGCCACTCGGCCATCTCTCCTACATAATAATTATGGCCCAGAAACCAGTTGAATAGTGAGTCATTCATATTCCCGAGTAGGCCATACAAGCAGTTCAAACTATAAAATAAAAAGTTTTTATCAAAAAACGCCTTCTTTGGAGCCATAGAATAAACAAATTTGATTAATGAGTCCCCATTTTTACGCCATTTCGTACTGTATTGGAATTGTACAATTCCGTTGTTTGTGGGATTATTTTATCATGCGATAAATAAAATAAATAATTCAATTATAGAATGGATTGCTATCTATGCCTAAATCTAGGATAAATGGAAATTTTATTGATAAAACCTTTTCAATTTTAGCCAATATCTTATTACGAATAATTCCGACAACTTCAGGAGAAAAAGAGGCATTCACTTATTACAGAGATGGTGCGATTTGATTATCTTTTTTTTACCAATATCAGTCTTAAAAGAAAGAAACATTTTTCAGAGAGAAAGAAAAAGATTGAAATAAAAACCTACGCTCGCTGAAGGTGAAGTTTGTAAAAAAAAACGATTAATTCCCTCTGTCGCGTATCCCCGATTAATGCACCCTAATATGCTTCAATTTTACGTTTATAGTATTAAGCGAAGGGTTATACCTATACCTATGGAGTTAGGTCGACCCTACTTCACTAGTATCAATAGACGGCATGGGGGAAGAGGCACTACGCTTAGTAATCAACAACACAAAAACTTTGTCAAAAAAAAACATCCCTCCCTTCTTATCGCGATCGGAACTAAGAAGAATGGTTGGGACAACAAACATCCATCTCGTTCGTATTTTTTCGGATACCCATATAACCATCGAAGACTGTTGAAGTGACTAATTCCGGTAAATTAAGCGGCGTTGGGGACAAAGAAATTGTTGGAGTTACCTTTTTTTATACAGTACAGTATAAACCTACTTGATATTAAAAAAAAATCTTTTACAGGAAGGTTGGCTAGAAATTTATTGTAAAAACACTAGCCCTGCTCAGTTGATAATGAGAATACTGCAATCGTTTTTGATTCTATTCTATGTAGTATTGTTATGATTATACACCTAAAGGAGGAGCCGTATGAGGTGAAAATCTCATGTACGGTTCTGGAACGGAGATCTTTTTTAACCGAATGACGACCGTAACGGATGTCGGCTCAATCGGAAGGAAATTATGCAGAAGCTTTACAGAATTATTATGAGGCTATGCGACTGGAAATTGATCCCTATGATCGAAGTTATATACTTTATAACATAGGTCTTATCCACACAAGTAACGGAGAACATACTAAAGCTTTGGAATATTATTTTCGGGCACTCGAACGAAATCCGTTCTTACCCCAAGCTTTTAATAATATGGCCGTGATCTGTCATTACGTGCGACTATCTCTACTATAGAAAATAAAGAAAAACAAAAATAACGAACAAATCCGCTAATACTACTAAATACTAGAAAAAATGGGCTTTCTACATATATATCGTCCAAAATAACGATTTTTATCAGCTGTAGCAAAGAAAGAAACTTCATAGAAGTCGAAATATGAAGAAATAGATATGCCTATATTTTTTTTTTCTATGGATAAAAAAGATATAATTGATATATGAAGCACCGTAAAGATCAATTAGCGAGGTTGAAGGCCGATACAATAAAAACTGCTTCCTTCTATCATGATAGAAATGTTAGGAATTCACTTATGTAATAAAGTAAATACCCTAAGGTTTTGAGCAGCGGTGTAGTATCAGATCCCAAAGATAGTAAGTCTTTTCTTTCTTATGAAGATGAAGAAAAGGCTTTCTCAAAAAAAATTCTATAGAAATTGATATATTCTATACGAAAGTATATGATATACGAAATCGAGATAGTTACCTTTCAGAAAATTAGAATCAAAGTGTTAGTGCGGATGCTTTATTCTTCTGAGGGTAGGAGAAAAGATAAAACTATAAATAAACTATAACAAAGGAATAATTTTTTTTTTTCAATTAAAATTCAAGTTTGAAACTCATGTAATTAATCTCTTTTCTTTTGGTTAATTCCAGAAAAAACGGTAGACAGGACGAAAGAGAATTGACTGCTGAGCCGTATGAGCCGGGAAACTCTCAAGTACGGTTCTAAGGGAAGGAATTTACTCACCTATTCCGACCGCGGAGAACAGGCCATTCAACAAGGAGATTCTGAAATTGCGGAGTCTTGGTTTGATCAAGCTGCTGAATATTGGAAACAAGCTATCGCCCTTACTCCCGATAATTATATTGAAGCACAGAATTGGTTGAAGATCACCGAGCGTTTTGAATAAGACCACTCCGTTTATTTTTCTTTTTTCTATTTAGAATTATTTATATTTAGTTTAAAATTCTTTTTTTTTAATATTTCTATTCTAAATTAGAATTTATATATTTAATTTATATACTATATATATTCTAATTTTTTTTATTTATTTTTATCTTTTTTTATTTATTCTATTTTTATCTTTTTTTATCTATTATTATATATTTAATTTGTTTTAATTAATAATTAAAATAGTTTGTTATCCCCATCAGTGAAATAAAACAGACCATTTCTAATTTCGATAGGTTATATAGGAATAACCAATCGAAGAATTTCCTTAGATCCCTTCTAAAATCGTTCTATTTAATCTGGTATTTCGTAGAGATAAACGATACGGATATACAGTCGAAATTTTTTTTCTGCTATTCATAAAAGAGACTTTTGAAGAGCTAAATAGAAATAACGGTATGTTTCCTAATAATGCTAATGTAATGACTGCTCAAACGATTTGAAAAAAGAATACATAATAATATCTTCTCTTTTTATGTTTTTATGTAAGACAGAAAATTCCATCTAGTAATTAGTTCCATCTAGTAACTTTAAAGTCAAATCTGAATACACTAGTTTGCACACAAAAATTATTGAACTTCAATTCAAAGTCCAGAAAAAAACGTTTTTGAATATTCAAAAGGTCCGTTGAGCGCCCCAATACTATGTCATAATAAATCCGAACACTTGCCCCGTATTGACTTCCAGATCATAATTGTTCTAGTGAATAACTAAATCAAATAGATATATGGGAGAGAGAATAGAGAAAAACTCAATATAACCATCTTTCATAAATTCACTAATTATGTTTTATGTTGGCAGGTCTCTTTGTATGTGTTGTCCGGAAAGAGGAGGACTCAATGATTATTCGTTCACCGGAACCAGAAGTCAAAATTTTAGTAGATAGAGATCCCATCAAAACGTCTTTCGAGGAATGGGCAAAACCCGGCCATTTCTCAAGAACAATAGCGAAGGGACCCGATACTACTACTTGGATCTGGAACCTACATGCTGATGCTCATGATTTCGATAGCCATACTAGTGATTTGGAGGAGATTTCCCGAAAAATTTTTAGTGCCCATTTCGGCCAACTCTCCATCATCTTTCTTTGGCTGAGTGGCATGTATTTCCACGGTGCTCGTTTTTCCAATTATGAAGCATGGCTAAGCGATCCTACTCACATTGGACCGAGTGCTCAGGTGGTTTGGCCAATAGTGGGCCAAGAAATATTGAATGGTGATGTAGGCGGGGGTTTCAGAGGAATACAAATAACCTCTGGTTTTTTTCAGATTTGGCGAGCATCTGGAATAACTAGCGAATTACAGCTGTATTGTACCGCAATTGGTGCGTTGGTTTTTGCAGCCTTAATGCTTTTTGCTGGTTGGTTTCATTATCACAAAGCTGCTCCAAAACTGGCTTGGTTCCAAGATGTAGAATCTATGTTGAATCACCATTTGGCAGGGCTACTAGGACTGGGGTCTCTTTCTTGGGCGGGGCATCAAGTACACGTATCTTTACCGATTAATCAATTTCTAAATGCTGGAATAGATCCCAAAGAGATCCCGCTTCCTCATGAATTTATCTCGAATCGGGATCTTTTGGCCCAACTTTATCCGAGTTTTGCCGAGGGAGCAACCCCATTTTTCACCTTAAATTGGTCAAAATACGCGGAATTTCTTACTTTTCGTGGAGGATTAGATCCAGTAACTGGCGGTCTGTGGTTGACCGATATTGCACACCATCATTTAGCTATTGCAGTTCTTTTCCTGATAGCGGGTCACATGTATAGGACCAACTG